GCATTACATTAATTTCAATATGCATCACATTAATTCGATTCATTCCAATTTTTTATTAAAAAAAAAAAAAATTTTCATAAAAAGATTTCATTTTTAGAATATTAAAGATTATAATGATAAAGTAAAAGCGGGTAGCGGGAATCGAACCCGCATCGTTAGCTTGGAAGGCTAGGGGTTATAGTCGACGTTGATTCATCATTTTGAACGTCTCTAATTCAAAACTGAACGTGAAACTTTGTTTTCATTCAGCTCCTTTATGGAAGATGGAGAAATTCCCAGATTCAAACATGAACGAACTAAAGAAAATCCGACCCATAACGTCTATGTCAGCTTTTATGTCTGAATCTATTCAGAACAACCTGCTTTCTAGACGATCCCTATAGAAAAAGAGGGGGTTATATTCTAACAATCTTTCTAGTTACTTCGTTCTCTACTTCTATTTGAAAGAATCCTTAGGAAAAGCATTTTGTTTCCACCGAGCTAAAACAATTTCTCGATGTCTTTAGTAAACCAAAGACATTGTTTAATAGCTGTTTCGCTTCAATTCTCCCTATAGAAATGAAAAATGGAAGATTTAGTTACGATTAGAAATAAACTTTCTATCTTTATCCATGGGTCCTTTACTCATACTCATTCAATTGGAAGTATTGATCCAATAAAAAAAATTATGTTTCGTAATCTCATAATCCAATTTTTCAATTTAAAATTGATTGTTGGAAACAAATCACGAGAATGTATATTCTTCCTCGAATTTTTCATTGAGAGGTAAAGGATTCAATCCTTTTAAGAACTAAAGTTTTTGTTCGGAATGAATATTAATCAAACCGAAAGACCCTTTAACTATATAAGGGGTTATAGAACGAATCACACTTTTACCACTAAACTATACCCGCTACAATCAGATTATTGTATAGAAATGGACCTTTTGTCGACCCTAATCAAAACTAAAACAAAAGATCAGAAAAGAATCATGAAAACCAGAGCGTTTACCTTTTGTATCAGAGGACCTAATGAGATTAGGAAAAGAGGATTCATTTAATTTTAATAACTAAATACCAAGTGCTTTTTTGCACGAGGTTTTTGTCCCAAACTTAAGCCATAACACAAAAATAGATTGTGTCAAGAAACAAGAGTTCCCTTTTTCTTATTTAATTTAACCGGAATAAAAAGACTAACCAAGAAAGAAATGGGACTTTGATTCGATATCATTTGATTATATATCATAGAAATTCAAAAAGTTCTTTTTTTTATCCCAATAACAAGCAAATTTTTTATTTATGATTTGTTGGAACAAAAGGGCGGGCCCGGCTAAGTACTGACCCGGCCGGGCCGTGGAACTAAAAAGCCAAAAATTACGAAAAAAATAAGAATATATACTATGACGAGCGTTTTCAAGCCTTATGTTTTATAATGTAACATAATAACTATAATGTAACATAGTATTATCCTTTTCAATTGGGAGGAGAGATGGCTGAGTGGACTAAAGCGTCGGATTGCTAATCCGTTGTACGAGTTTTTTGTACCGAGGGTTCGAATCCCTCTCTTTCCGTTTTCGTTGATGACTTGGGATTTTATTTCGAATTTCTCGCGAGCTCTTTTTTTTTTTATTATTTTATTTTTATTATAGTTAAAAATTAATAGTTTAAAGTTTAAAGAAGTAGCATAGATAAAATCTTACTAAATAACAGTTAAAAATCAAGTAAAGAAAACCTTTTTTTTATTCTTCACGTCCAGGATTACGTCCTGGATCATTAGACAGGAATCCGAAGATAAAGAGAGACACAAAGAATATCACTACCGTGTAAACAAATAGTTTTAGAGTAAGCATTATACAATCTCCAAGATTTTTTTAGGAAAAAAGAGAATAGATTCTCCACTTTTATACCACACACCCTACTTTTTTTCTTTTGACACCAAGAAATAAAGTGGGGTGATCCAGATTTGTCGCGGTTGTACAATAATTTCAGTATTTGAATTGAGAGTGTAGGACTTATCTGATTTTCTCAATTCTATGAATTTTTTTGAATAAATCATGAATTTGTCTGGGACTTTAGTAAAAATATCATCGAAAACTTACAGCAGCTTGCCAAACAAAGGCTAAGAGAAAAAAGAACAGAGGTATTACTGGCATAACATCTACAATTGGATTCAAAAAAGCGTAGGCTTCGGGCAATTTTGCGATGAAAAAACTACTGGAATAAAGAGCAGAATTAAGGTAGATACAGATCAAACTAAAAATATTAAGCATAATAAACATTTTGTTTTTGGGGGGATAATTGTATTTATTTTGATTGAGTTTTTTATTATAAATATGGTATTGTTGTATAGAAGAAAAAAAAATGACTAAAAATAAAATAAGATAGACAAAAAAACTTTCTTTGATTTGAACTTACCCAATCAAAAATCCTTCTATATCTCAAATCAAAAGAGAATAGAATAAATCATACTTTCGTACAATATCTTAATTGAATTCTATGTAATGATCAATAAATTCCGTTTTATTTGATGTCTACATGTATAGTATACAGGTATAAAAATTCTAGTAATCCATTTTCTAAATAATAGATATTTAGACTGGAGTTGACGAATAACCCGTACCAATATTAGTGTTTATTAGTGTCGAATAGAAATAAATGGGGCGTGGCCAAGTGGTAAGGCAACGGGTTTTGGTCCCGCTATTCGGAGGTTCGAATCCTTCCGTCCCAGAGCATACCCGTCTGTATATTATTAGAGAATGGGATTAATATAAATAATATTAATCTATTTATATATATTTTGTTTAATATATATTAAAATATATATCATAATAAAATATATATATTATAATAAATCGAAAACGAAAATAGATTGTCTTTTCGAACAGTTTTTTGTATTAGTATTACAAAATAAGTATTACAAATACAAAGTAGAATATTGGTATAGAATGTGATTATTATTTTTTTTTTTTTTAATAATCCGCGGAATCATATCTTTTTCACAAATTAAATTGAGTTCAAATAACACGCATATGAAATATGAAATTGAATTCATTTGTGATTCGTTAAATAATAACAATTTTATAGTATAAATATGAAAAAATAACAACATAAAATTTCCATTTTCCCTTATGTCAGTGTTTTTTTATCTATCTTTTTTTAATCACAGATGGTTTACTTTACTCCAATCTAAATTTCTCTCTCTTACTGATGATAAAAAACGAAAGAAAGATCCCTGCTGTACAACTTTATGTTATGCAAAAAAAAATAATCAATCCTATCGGATAGGATATTTTTCAATCAATTAAATCTTTGTAACCAACTCTTATGAGTTCTTGATACTTGACGAAGTCTGAAATTGTTGAATTTATCCTATCACTATTATCTTACTTGAAGATACAGATTCAATTCTTCGTATTAGTTATAATTTAGTTAACGGATTTGATTTTTACAATAAAAAAAAAAATATTCTAAAATTTAAAATGATATAAAGATAGAAAATAAAAAAAAAAATTCTTTTTATAGAATTTCCAATATTTAATTCTATTAATCCCTATTAATCTAAAAAAACGGGATAAAATTGATTTATTCTTGCTGAGACTCTCCTTTTTTCATTATAGAAGAAAAGGGGATAGATTACTATGTACCAACCGAACCAATGATTATTCATGGTTCCATAATGGAATCAATTACATACGGGTTCAAAAATGAAGGAATGTTATGGTAAAACTTCGTTTAAAACGATGTGGTAGAAAGCAACGTGCGACTTGAAGGACATGATCGACTGTGGAGTCTTACATCCACCATTTTTTATATATTATATTTTATATATATTATATAGGAATGAAAGTGCTCTTGGCTCGACATCATTTGTTCTGTTCCGCTGTAACTCTCTTTTTTTTTTTGGGGGGGGGGGATGGATATAATTATACTATAGGATGGAGCTCGAGTAGAAGGTATTTATTTATTTTTCGGGGGCAAGAATCTAGGGTTAGTATCAATCAATAAATTGGAACAACTTCGTAAGTGTATTTTCGATCCATAAACTTAAAGGGTCCTATTCGAGAAAATTTCCAATTCAAAAGGAAGGTTTGTTGAAATTGGTAAAAAAAACTCTTTCGATCAAATCAAAAGGAAAGTGTATTACGCAAGAATCAAACATTCGTATGATTCTTTGATAAAAAGAAATCACAAAAAACGGTATGTTGCTGCCGTTTTGAAAGGATTTAAAGATCACCGAAGTAATGTCTAAACCCAATGATTCAAGACAAAGATCCTGGAACAAGGAAATACCGTTTTCAATTGTTTTAACAACTAGATCAGAATGAAGAATCAAAACGGATTCTAAAGAAGACAGACAATTAACGGGTTAGAGACCGCTCAATAGATGAAATGTCAAAAAGGTTTTTCTTTTGAGTTATTTCAGAGTTATCCAACTTGAGTTATGAGGTTGCAAATATGACGAATTTTTTTTTGTTGGGTAAGAATAATAAAAAAGTACTCAAATAATTAATTTGATGATTTTATGAATATATTTGATTTTGATATTGTAATTCTATATATAGAATATAGACATAATTCTTAATTTTCTCGAGCCGTACGAGGGGAAAACTTCTTATACGTTTCTTGGGGGGGGTATTGTTTTCATCTATCCCAATGAGCCATTTATCGAATCGTTGCAATTGATGTTCGATCCCGACGAGAGGGAAGAGATCTTCGGAAAGTGGGTTTTTATGATCCGATAAAGAATCAAATCTATTTAAACATTCCCGCTATTCTATACTTCCTTGAAAAAGGCGCTCAACCTACAGGAACTGTTCATGATATTTCAAAAAAGGCGGGTGTTTTTACGGAACTTCGCCTTAATCAACAAACAAAAGTCAATTAATTATTAATAAAAAAAGATTAAGTGAATAAATAAGAAATGACGTATTGAAGTAATGGGGTCTATAGACATAAAAATTTGACATTACCCCCGATGGAATTATTTTCGTTGGAACTCTATGAACAAAAAAAAAAAAACAAAAGACTAAACCTGCTTATTTTAGTTATTGAATAAGCCTCATTTTTTTCTACTTCTCCCCCTTCTTCCTTAATTTAGTCTTACACCTATATTATTTTAGTCTTACACCTATATTATATAGTGCTAATCCAACACAAGTCCTTCGTTTTTTTATATTTCAAATTAAATAATTTGATTAATTTTAATTGATTGAAATCACAATTGTTAGTTCAATTTAGAATTTGTTTTCTCTTTTTGATGCTTATGTTTTTCTCAATATTCATATTGACAACAGTGTAGCAAATAAATATAATCCGATCGTGGATAAATGGGTCTATTTATCCCTGTTCAATACGTCATTTTTTATTTCATTCAAATAATAGGTTCTTAGATTTTCTGTCATACAAGAAGTCTTTTTTGATTAAGCTTTTAATCAATCAAACTTGATATATACCAATTAATAGTAATTAATGGATAATATAAGAGATAAAAGAGGCGAGGGGCGGTCTATACATATTTGAAAATTTTTGACTTTATCCTCAGTTTCTATTTTATTTGAAAATTTTTTGCATTTTCGTCGGATTTGTTCATTTTTATTATCTTCATAGTGGGTTCTCGTTTTTATTTTTTTTGTTGGATTGTGTTGTGCCATTCAATTTCGTTATTTATTGGGATTCTGATTGTATCTACCCATTCTAATTTGTTTATTTGGGTTGCTAACTCAACGGTAGAGTACTCGGCTTTTAAGTGCGGCTAGCATCTTTTACACATTTGTATGAAGCAACAGATTCGTCCATACCATTGGTAGAGTTTGTAAGACCACGACTGATCCTGAAAGGAATGAATGGAAAAAGCAGCATGTCGTAGCAATGGATAATTCTGAGAATATTTCATTCTTACTGAATAGGTCCAAAATATTATTTCAATTGCTTAATTCAATTAAAAACAAAAAAGCATTTTTTTTGGGGGGGGGGGGTCGAGTGAATAAATGGGTAGAGCCTTACTAGAGGCTCCAATTCTAGGGAAATAAAAAGTAACGAGCTTCTGTTCTTAATTTTTGAATGATTACCCCATCTAATTAGACGTTAAAAATATATTAGTGCTTAATGCGGGAAAAGCTTTTCCGACCAGTGGATTAGAAATTTCTTATGAGTCCTAACTATTCGCTATTCCCTTTTATGGGGTAGAGATAAATGTGTAGAAGAAGGCAGTATATTGATAAAGATATTTTTTTTTTTTTTTTTTTTTTTCAAAATCAAAAGAGCGATTGGGTTGATAAAATAAAGGGCTTCTAACTATCTTGTTATCCTATAACTGAACATAAATCCTTTATATGGAAAGGGGGGGTTTAGAGAGTCCGTTGCTAAGGTTGACCTGTTTCCAAGGTATCTAGTTTTTTATTACTATAAATACCTTGTTTTGACTGTATCGTACTATGTATCATTTGATAACCCAATAAATCGCCTATTTCTTTTCTGATTCAAATTGAATTTTTAATGGAAGAATTTCAAGGATATTTAGAATTATACAGATCTCAGCAACATGACTTCCTACACCCACTTATCTTTCGGGAGTATATTTATGCACTTGCTCATGATCGTGGTTTAAATAGATCCGTTTTGTTGGATAACGTAGGTTATGACAAGAAATCTAGTTTACTAAGTATAAAACGTTTAATTAGTCGAATGTATCAACAGAATCATTTTATTATTTCCGTTAATGATTCTAATCAAAATAAATTTTTGGGGTACAACAAAAATTTGTATTCTCAAATGATATCGGAGGGATTTGCAGTCATTGTGGAAATTCCGTTTTCCCTACGATTAATATCTTCCTTAGAGGAGACAGAAATTGTAAAATCTTATAATTTACGATCAATTCATTCAATATTTCCTTTTTGTGAGGACAAATTTCCACATTTAAATTATGCATCAGATGTACTAATACCCTACCCCATTCATCTGGAAATCTTGGTTCAAACCCTTCGCTACTCCGTGAAAGATCCCTCTTCTTTGCATTTATTCCGGCTCTTTCTTCACGAGTATTATAATCGGACTATTCTTATTACTCCAAAAAACTCCATTTTTGCAAAAAGTAATCAAAGATTATTCTTGTTCCTATATAATTCTTATGTATGTGAATACGAATCCAGTTTACTTTTTCTCCGTAACCAATCTAATCATTTACGATTAACCTCTTCCGGAATCTTTTTTGAGCGAATACGTTTTTATGAAAAACTAAAATATCCTGAAGTCTTTGCTAACGATTTTCCGACTACCCTATGGTTTTTCAAGGATCCTTTTATACAGTATGTTAGATATCAAGGAAAATCGATTCTGGCATCAAAAGATACTCCTCTTCTGATGAATAAGTGGAAATATTATCTTGTCCATTTGTGGCAATGTCATTTTTATGTATGGTCTCAACCAAGAAGAATCCATATAAACCAGTTATCCAAGTATTCCTTTGATTTTTGGGGTTATCTTTCAAGCATACGACCGAATATTTCAGTGGTACGGAGTC